CCACTACTTTATTTTTATTGTACGTAATAAATAAAAAAGGAAGTTCTGATACATCTGAAAACCGACACCAAGACTAGGAATTTTTCCCGAACAGGATCAAAATTACTCTTTCGACACAAGAAGGGGAATTTTTTCCACCCTTTTCTTGTGTCGAAAAATAGGAACACAAACAATCCCTCCTAGAATTATTTGTTGCCCACATTTATAGTTCCGCGCTTACTTATGCCCAATCTTAGTTCTATTTCAAATAGAATAAGATTGATAATTGAAATCCGGCAATAGTATAGTAACATAGTCGTACGAATTCAATTTGTCTAAAAAAAAACAAAGAAAGCGGTGGTCAAATATAATACTTCAAAAAGGATCTACCTATATATGATATGACGAGGAATGTGGTACAAGGGATTCCCCGAAGCTCGTAGAAAAAATAGTATAAACAAGTAAATAAAAGGTTTTTCAGAATTTCAGTTTTTTTGATGATACATAATCGACAACAATAATTTCTTTCTTTTTACGAACTTGATGTCGATAAATCAGCGAATCTAGAAATTCATTTCGGCCAATTGAACCTTCTCGAACTGTTTCTTTTTAAGAACCAAAAAGATTTGTGCCAAAATAACAGATGCCAAGAAGAACAAAAGACCTTGGACACGTAATGGATCTTGAAGTACTATTTCTGCATCTCCCTGACCAAATCCACCCACATTAGGATTACTCGTTAATGGTTGATCAAATCTGATGGATTCACCTTCTGAAACAAGAAGTTCTGGTCCAGGAGGGATAATATCAACCACTTGACCCCCATCGGACGGATCTGTTATGGTTATTTCGTAGCCCCCCTTTTCTTTTCGTATGATTTTACTTACTATACCCCCTCCTGTAGCATTATAAACTGTATTGTTACTCTTGCTTCCGTCGGGATAAATTTGACCCCTTCCCCTATTTCCCCCTACGTACATAGGATATTTTAAGAAGTGAACATCCTTCTTAGTAGTGGGGTCGGGGGAAAGAATAGGAAAGGTGATTTCGCTATATTTCTGACCAGGGACAGGCCCTATCACAAGAATATTTTTTTGATTAGGTCTATAGCTCTGAAAAGACAAATTGCCTATCTTTTCTTTCATCTTGGGAGAAATACGATCGTAAGGAGCTAATTCAAACCCCTCCGGTAAAATAAGAACAGCCCCTACATTCAAACCCCCTTTCTTACCATTAGCAAGAACTTGTTTCACTTGCTTATCATAAGGAATTCGAACAACTGCTTCAAATACAGTATCAGGAAGTACCGCTTGTGGAACCTCAATATCCACGGGCTTATTAGCTAAATGACAATTGGCACATACAATACGCCCAGTTGCTTCTCGTGGATTTTCATAACCCTGCTGCGCAAAAATGGGATATGCACTTGAAATGGATATTCCAGTCATGATATATATCATGAGCGATACGGAAATAGATCGAGTAATCTGTTCCTTTATCCAAGAAAAAGTCTTTCTAGTTTGCATGGTCTAATCATTGATCCGAAAATTTCTACAATAAATTGGGTAGGTCACTAGTATAGTTCCCTATCCACGATTCTGCTATTTACTGGAATCATTTTACTGGAATGCTATAGGATGAAAACCCCCGGGCAGGAAGTTTTTAATGTTTATGTAGAACTACACATTAAGAAACATTCTAATTTGATTAGATTAATATCGGTGGATCATTTATCAATCATTCATTGAATGATAAATAACTACAAGTGACGGAGATACACGATTTAAATAACGGAAAATCCAATATTTTAAAATAGTATCGAGAATAACTGGAAAAGTGGAAACAAGACCGGATATGATTTGATCATTATGAACAAATCCAAAATCCTTGTAGACAGAACCAATCATTAGTTCCCAGCCGTGGGGTGAATGAAATCCGATACATAAATCCGTTAATAAAAGAATTGAAAAAGCTTTTACTGTATCACTTACGTTATATAGGAATTTCTGAGCCCAAGAGTTAAAAATAACAAGTTCGTCATTACCTAAAATGGAATAACCACTTAGAATAGCAAAACAGATTATATTTGTCGAGAAGTGCAAAATCATATGGATACGATCCTCATTGTGTATCTTGATTAATTGGATCGTTTCTTTGTGGATTCCTATAGGAAGCTTTTGTAGATGTATTTCCGAGTATTCCTTGATCAGTTCGTCCAAGAAGAGGATTTCCTCTAATTCTATGAACTTTTCTAAAATACTTTTTTCTTGAATATCATTCAAAAAGATTTCGGATTGATCAGTATTCGACCAATTAGTAACCCAAGATTCCATACATTTAGTAAATGATGAGAGAGAAATCCAACAGGACAAAAACACTATAGATGCAAGATACAAAAGAGGAATGAATGCTTTCTTTTTTGCCATTTTTCGTCTGTGAATTATTAATTAACCCACTTCATTCGTCGACTTTATGTAATCAAATATTTCTTTTTTTTACCCATGAGTTCTAGACAAGGTATCAAACCTATTAATCCATTTTATTTGTGATTTTGTGTGAATCTAGAACGAATAAAAAAATAGACTACGACTCCGCTTCGAATTCGAATCAAGAAATAATAAAAAATATTGTTTCCAGATCTCTCAATTCATCAAATTTCTTAAAGTGCCTCCTTTCGCTGAATCACCGAAAGGAGGCACTTTAAGAAATGAATATTATTGATATTTTGAGACAAAAGAATTCCTTTTCGTTCTATAAAAATATAGAATATTTTTCAAAAATTCCAACGATTACCCATATCCAAGAATAGAATAATTGAGAGAAAGATATTGTGATGATAAAAAAAATGAGTGGTAAAACAAGACAGAAATGGACCAGTTATCATTATTAAGAAAACCCATTATTGGTTAGTATTAGTAATGGAACACAAAAGAAAGGATAAATTAAAGGGTCGATTGACAGAAATCATTTACACGATAGGATTTATCTGCAGTATCGATTCCAACAAATATTGAAAAAAGATGAATTTCTTTCTTTCGAAATCGTTTGATATATCCGATGAATTGAATCTAGTAGTTCAATTTGTTACTTGTTTGAATTGAGTTGCATCGATTTGGATACGCATAAAAAACCACAAAATAAGGAGTTTTGTTTTAGGTCGGCTTTGGCTCGACTGAACGTTTTGACGAAACTTCAGTTAAATTATGGTATAGAAAAAACAGGACTTTCTTTCCCTCCTGCTGAGAAAGCATTCATTCTTCAGCCCATTTCCTTTTCTCAAAAGACTTCAATTGGTACGTGCAAAAAATAGGCCAATTCGGCGGCTTTTTGTTCAATTTCTCGTGAAGTCAAATTCTCATCAGTACGGGTCAACGGAATAGGCCCCCGGCCTCTGATGTCCATATAAAGGATACGACGAGCATAAATACCCTCTTTAACTTCTATTCTAATGGACTGAATATCTTTTATACGGAATCGGAGGAATATGCGACGATTTTTTCCAGGAAATCCCCAACGAAAAAGACACACTATTCCCTCCTTTCTATCGAATCGATCATAACCACTACCTACATTCCAGGAAATTGTGCACCATAAATAGGAACTAATAAAGAAACCCGCGATCCCATAGAAAGACATCACGAGCCCTTGTGGAAAAAAAACAATTTGCTGAGCCGGAACAAAAGATATAAAATTTCTACCAAAATAACTGGAAGTTCCAACCAATAAGAATCCTAATGAACCTAAAAAAACGACAAGGGCCCAGCAAAAATTACTTAGTTTTCGAGATCCCGTTAAAAGTTCTATCCATATATGTTCTGATCGCCAACTCATACTTCATCCGATTTAATTTTATTGGAATTGAGAGAATACCCCAAATTATTTTGACTTTACTTTTTTTTGTTTCTGAAGGAACTCTCATCAAACTAGCACTAGTTTGATGTGAACTAGTGCTAGTTGATGTGAACCCTTAGGAGTAGTTTATCAAATTGGTTAGATCTAAACTAATAATATACCCTTTAATCCCAATATACATATTACAGATAGATCCACCAACTTTAGGTATCCAACGATCCTGCTCTATTTGAAACTAGCTGGAATTTATTTACCCATAGATCATTTTCCGCAGGCATACTAGCTTTTTTCCTTTAGAAATCACATGTCATACCCTATTTCCATTTCCCGAAAGAAATAAATATCTGTGTTATGCTAGCAAGTAGAAGTTCAAAAAAACGGATGAGATTGGGGTCCCCTCAGATCTAAACAATCTTGTTTTTTTGAACATAAAGAAACAAAGAAGCCATTGCAATTGCCGGAAATACTAGGCCTACTAAAGGCACAAAAATAGAGGGAAAAGTGAAAGTTGTCATAAAATGGGGTACCTCGATTTACTATTTGCACCTGTTATTATTTTTTTATATCATATTTTACAATAATTATAATTCAAAATTGTAATTATTATGAATTGGTCTTTATTATTATTAGTCAATTTATTAAGAAATTGAGTTTGAAAATTCTTATAGATATAGAAGTAATAAATATCTCTATATCTATATATCTAAGTGAGTATATAGACTAAGTCCAAGGGGTGTAGAACTAAATAAATGGACTTATTCATCGTTTTACACGAAAGATACCTATGATAATCAACTTTATTATATTCTTATTATATTAATTCTATTTTTTTCTGAATTTCTTTGTGTTTTGTTCTTGTCTTCTAATTTGAAAAGGTTTCTTACAAATTATCGAAAGATTTGCTAGAATGCGACACAACCTGGATTTTTAGTGAAAATGAAATTTTCGGGCGATGCAGAAAGATAAAAAACTATATATCTATCTTTTCTATATTTGATTATCTACGTAAGGCGAAATTCGTTTTATTTGCCTAATGCCACGAAAGGAAGAACTCACGCTTTTATCTTCTTGATAAAATCTTCTTGATAAAGACTTCTTAATTAGTAATCGGAAATCTAGGTAAAAAAAAGAGTTATTCGCAACTTTTGCTTCTTTCTACAATTAGATCTTAGGTCACCAACCAAAGCAAATTTCGTTCTTATTGACTTTAATTCCGATAAGCTAATTACTTGTTTGCTACAAATAAAATAATTGAACTTAATATGCTCTACTTGATTGAATTTTAATTCAACGGAAAAAAGGCGTGGAGCTTAAATAACTCACTCAGAACACTTTTTAAAGTATTACGTGGTACGATTAGGTCGAATAAACCTTTCTGGAATAAATATTCAGCCGCTTGTGAACCTTCAGGTACTGTTTTATTCAATGTTTGTTCAATTACTCTTTTACCCGCAAATGCAATGTAGGAATTGGGTTCGGCAATAATGATATCTCCCAACATACCAAAACTAGCTGTTACCCCACCAGTAGTAGGAGATGTAAGGATTGATACATAAAATAACTTTTTATTGGATTGATAATCATATAAGGCAGATGATATTTTAGCCATTTGCATCAAGCTCAAACTTCCTTCTTGCATGCGCGCCCCCCCCGAAGCGCACACTATAATAAGAGGTATAAGTCGATTGGTAGCGTACTCAATCAAACGAGTTATTTTCTCCCCCACGACGGATCCCATACTACCCCCCATAAACTGAAAATCCATAACCCCAATTGCTACGAGAATACCATTTAGTTGACCTACACCTGTTTGAACAGCCTCCGTTAATCCTGTCTTTCTTTGATAAGAATCAATACGATCTTTATAAGGCTCTTCCTCCGAATGAAATCCAATGGGATCCAGAGAGACCATGTCTTGATCCATAGGATCCCAAGTACCGGGATCGATCGAAAGTTCGATTCTTTCTGAACTACTCATTTTCAAATGATATCCACATTGTTCACAAATATTCATTTTTGATTTCAAAAATTTCTTATAATTTAATCCATAACAATTTTCGCATTGAACCCACAAATGCCTGTATTTTTGAGTTGCATCGAGATCATTAGACCCTTCTCTTAGAGTTAAATCACTACTCTTCACGCGGGTTCGTAGATTGGACCTCTCGCTTTCACTACTAGTTTTACGTTTATCAAAAATGCACCTAGAAATATAACTGTCACCACTATCACTTACAATGGACGTATCAATAGAGATTTGAGACTGAAGATAACTGTAAATGCAACTATTAATGTGATTATTCCAACTAGATTGAGTATCATACATGTAACGATTGGATAAGGAATCTTCACTCGTAGATCCATTATTCATACAAATAAAATTGCGATAATAATAAAAAGAACTCTCTAGTTCACTCATAAAAGAATGGTCGTTGTCAATCTCAAAAATATGATTTTCAATATTAAAATAGATAGAATAACTATTTCCATTACTCTCCCTAACTAAAAAAGTATCATCAGAGAGAAAATCCCAAATGTCTTTGAAGCCGAATAAATGATCGACATTAATGTAACTAGAATTGTCACGACCCCTGGAACTATGAATGTTTTTAGCCCTACCTTTTCTATTCGGATCTTCACTTTCACTAGTATTTTCAACAGGACCAAGATTGTCCAGTGAGTTCTTTATCCCATACCTACGCTCTAACTCCTTTTTAAACACCATCGAATTAAACCACCATCTTTCCATAGAGTTTTCTTGCCCCTTAATTTGTTTGCATAAAAATACAATAGATGAATAGTCATTCGAGCCACAATTCTTTAGTTTTATTTATTTCCTATCAGACTAAACATATAAATTCAATCGTTGAAGTGTGAAAAAGGATTCTTTTTTTGTTTTGTGGGAATCCGGGGGTAAAACTTCACTATATATGATATGAATATGATGGATTCTAAATAGTAGAAATAATAATGGTAAAGAGGGGTTTTGCTATGTCTTCGTATCGAACAAAAAAAGAACTATTTGTTCTCTCCTCGAAATATTCGTAAAATCTCGTCTCATAAAAAACGAATAACAAGTAATAAATTAAGGTTCTATTCTAACACGAAACGAAGAGGACAATATACGGGGTGAGTCGAAAGATTTGTGATACTTCGCTTGATTCAGGGAAACTACAGGATATATAAAGAATATACCAATCCTAAGGATAAAGATCCTTAGGTTTAATTGTGGATACAAGACAACAATAGAAACATTTGAGTCTTAGATTTTCTATTTCAAATCTTGTATATCTAGAGATATATGTATTTATCCAACATATATGCAATAGAATCTTTGTATTCGGCTCAATCCTTTTAGTAAAAGATTGGGCCGAGTTTAATTGCAATTCAATTAAGAGAACGGAGAGTAATTACCTGTTTGTTAGCTTTTTTTTGGCCCCTCTGGATCTAAAGTATCCACCGGGTCAAACTCAAATTTGATCTGTTTCCATACCTCACACGCGGCAGCTAGTTCAGGACTCCATTTGCTAGCCTCACGGATAATTGCGTTACCCTCAGCAGCAAGATCACGTCCTTCATTACGAGCTTGTACACATGCTTCTACAGCTACTCGGTTAGCTACGGCACCTGGCGCATTACCCCAAGGGTGTCCTAAAGTTCCTCCACCGA